CAAAAATTTTCAATTGAACTTATCCTTTCAATTGGTTGGTATTTTTGCCTATCCTAGTATCTTTCAAAAATGGAAACTTAGGGAAGTGCTTTCGAAACATATGTAGAAAAAGAATATATTTCATTTAGCCTTTTCATGCCTACTATAACTAGTTATTTCGGTTTTCTACTAGCAGCTTTGACTATAAGCTCAGCTCTATTTATTGGTCTGAGCAAGATCCGACTTATTTAAAATTAATTAAATAAACAATTCATAAAAAACCTTTCTGTGATAGTTGATATATTCTATAGTTCCTTAACGTATCAATTTCCAATTCTTGGTCATTGAGATTTATAGTCTCACTATTTAAGAATAGATATTACCTCCCCTTTCCCCTCTCAAACAAATTGAAATGATTGAAGTTTTTCTATTTGGAATAGTTTTGGGTCTAATTCCTATTACTTTGGCTGGATTATTCGTAACTGCATATTTACAATACAGACGTGGTGATCAGTTGGAACTTTGATTAATTAACATCACTTGACCTCCTCCTTCCTTTTCGGGGGGTCAAATTTAGATTGGTTTAATTATTTTAATTCGGTATTAATTTTCGACCTAGCGCAACTAACAAGAACACAGAATCACGCTCTGTAGGATTTGAACCTACGACATCGGGTTTTGGAGACCCACGTTCTACCGAACTGAACTAAGAGCGCTTTATTATCACAATAAATGTATTTATTATCACAATAAATGTTTTGTAACCTCAATTCGTCTTGCATATCATATATACTATAAAATTAGAAATTATATATATATATGTCCAATTTTTATCCATCTCAATTGCTCCCCCGTTACTGTTCAGAAGATAAGTAATAGGTAGGGATGACAGGATTTGAACCCGTGACATTTTGTACCCAAAACAAACGCGCTACCAAGCTGCGCTACATCCCTTTCAATTGGTCTCCAATGTCATTGTAGAGAATCACCGGTTTTTTTTCCATATCTTTATTTCCTTATTGATACACACAAATATCTTGTCATTTCTTTTTTTTGTCTCATATAACATAAAATCATATTATATAATTATACTAAAATTAAAATAGTAAAAGACTTCTATTAGTTCTATTAGAATATATTTCTAATAAATAAATATGATACCCCTTAAAAAAAAATTTTTTTTTTTATTTTTAGATTAAGCAAAGTCATATATATTTTGTATATTTTAAGTTGTACATTTCAACTTGAATTAGGGATTACAAGTACAAATCCAAGCGGTCAGTGATTACGTACATATACACATCTGGTTATATATGTATTACCATTATGTATTAGAAATAATAAAGAAGGAGGAGAATTTAAAATGCGAGATCTAAAAACATATCTCTCCGTGGCACCGGTAGTAAGTACTCTATGGTTCGGGTCTTTAGCAGGTTTATTGATAGAGATCAATCGCTTTTTTCCGGATGCGTTGATATTCCCCTTTTTTTCATTCTAGTTATTGATATGGGAGGGAGGGAAGAGGGTTAGAGATACAATCAAATATCTGTAACTAATCCCTTCCCTTCTTTTTTTTTTTAGAATTAGAATATAGGTTAGAAAAACAAAACAAAAAAGGGATTCTCCCCTTGGTGAAACTATTAACTCAGGCCAGGCTCAAAATGAAATTAATAAAAAATGGAGTTAAATGCGATGGGTGGGGCAACAATATCATACAAGATACTTAAATGAAAACTAAATGCTGTACAGCAATTTAAAATTATAAATCTATATTTATATTATTTACTAGATTGTTATTATTACTATATTGATTTATATTGAATTGATTTATTGCAACGAAATCTTTCTTTCATAATTAGATTTCGCGTTCCCTGTTTCTTTTTTTTCGTTCCTTTCTTCTTCCTCGCTTCAGATCGGAAAATTAAAGAATTGAATGAATCAAAAACCAAAGGAGGCTCATGGCCAAGGGTAAAGATGTCCGAGTAACGGTGATTTTGGAATGTACCAGTTGTGTTCGAAATCGTGTTAATAAGGAATCGCTGGGCATTTCAAGGTATATTACTCAAAAGAATCGACATAATACGCCTAGTCGATTGGAATTGAGAAAATTCTGTCCCTATTGTTACAAACATACGATTCACGGGGAGATAAAGAAATAAATCGAACCAGCCGCTCGTGTGTCAGTCTTCCGGTTCAAGGAAGATTCAAAATGACATATTAGATATATCTAATATATCTAATATATAACAATATATAATATATATTGATTTATAAATATAAACAAACCAAATCCTATTTCGATCGGATCAACCGTGATGTAGAATTAAGAAATAGGATTAGGGTCTTTAAGGAATAAACAAACCATGGATAAATCCAAGCGAATCTTTCTTAAATCCAAGCGATCTTTTCGTAGGCGTTTGCCTCCGATCCAATCGGGGGATCGAATTGATTATAGAAACATGAGTTTAATTAGTCGGTTTATTAGCGAACAAGGAAAAATATTATCTAGACGGGTGAATAGATTGACCTTAAAACAACAACGATTAATTACTATTGCTATAAAACAAGCTCGTATTTTATCTCCGTTACCTTTTCTTAATAATGAGAAACAGTTTGAAAGAAACGAGTCTACCGCTAGAACTACAGGTCTTAGAACCAGAAAAAAATAGGCTGACTCTTGAATTGAATCAAAAAAAATTCCAATCCAAACTCAAATGCGGATTGACGGTTTTTTTCTAAAAATAGGAAATCCAGATTTTATTGTCGTGTCGTTCGAAAAAAAAATTGGGCAAGCAGAAGAAATATTTTTTATTGAACGTGTTTCTTCATTTTCATTTTGACGACTTTTTCATATTTTATCATATTAATTTCTACTCTACCTTCCCAGAACTCATTCTACAGGGAACTCAATTTAAACCATTCCAATGGATTGGATTCCTTGCATTCTCTTTATTTTATAATCTCGTTGGAAATCATATAAAGACAACTCTTATTTAATATAGCTATTTGTGCAAGTATTTTACGATTAAGAAGCAACTGGTTCTTGTACAGATTGTGTATTAATTTATTATAACTAAAGTATACCTTATTATCTCGAATTACTGCATTTATACGAGTGATCCACAAACGCCGAAAATCTCTCTTTTGTCTACCTCTATCCCGATGAGCCGAAACCAAAGCTCTTATTTTCTGTTGAGTAATAGTCCGAGTAAGTCTTGAATGAGCCCCTCGAAAAGTTGATGCAAATAAACGGATTTTTGTTCTACGTCTTCGAGCTATATATCCTCGTTTAATTCTGGTCATTGAATAAATGAAACTTTGATGAATAACTAATGGATTTCCTTTCTTTCAGTTATTCCCTTCCCGTGTCCTAGTCTATTAATAACAAAACGGATTCTTCCAATGTATAAAATAAAAATTCCAATGGCTTTTGCTACTCTAACCTTCCCAACCACGATTTTTTTCTAGGCATTTCACCTCAAAATCAAAATTGTATTGATACTGGGTATCAAAAACACATAGTAAATAAAAAAGTAATAAATAGAAATGGATTATAGTGGGTTTCATCGTTTCTATGGTCGCTTCTTAAACAGCGAGGTCCTCTCTATACACCGGAGCCTTTCCTTCATTTAATCAATGTTATTGTTAACTTGTACAGTTCACACTCTTTGGCTCTACCCATAATTATCTAGTACTAGGTCTTTCACAACGAGATCCACTTATACAGTAACGGTATTTAATTCTGAAGATTAGCCGAGTAGCTGACCCTGTTAGTCCGTTCGTGCACGAATAAGGCCTAAATTTTGACGGATTTCCCCTGCTTTATGAATACCATTTGCTATCAATGGGGAATTTTTTCTCATCTAAAATTGAGGTGATTGGGTTTTCACCAACGGAACCATATATTTGATACCCCAATCGAAGGATAGATCTTTTTTTTTTAATATTCAATGGAGTTTGTCCATTCTATTCTATCCTACTTACTGGTATGGATCAGTGATCCTGGATCCATTGTTTTCTTTCTTTGGTCCTAGTCCATGATCGGAACGAGTCGCACATACACCCTAGTACATGTTCCTCGTCGCTGAGGACATCCTCCAAGAGCGGGGGATTTCGTGACATTTCTGATTGGCTGTCTTGTGTTTCTAATAAGTTGTTTAATAGTTGGCATGTTGGATCGTATATATAATGGGCTGGTTTAGATCGATCTTAACCGGATACTTAGGAATTCCTTTTTTTTTTTGTGACAAAAAAAAGAATATTAAATCCGGTTAAGAAGATAAAATCCCCAATCCCGAATTCGTATTAAATACTTGCTTTGTTCTTTATTATTCAGTCGCTACAAGATCAACAATTCCATGAGCTTGGGCTTCTGTTGCTGACATATAAACATCTCTTTCTAGGTCTTCGGATACAACCCAAAGCGGTTTGCCTGTTCTTTGTGCATAAACCCTTGTGATGGTTTCGCGCAGCTGGAGCATTTCCTCCGCGTCCAGGATAAATTCTCCCGTCTGTGCAACATAAAAACCACTAGCAGGCTGGTGGATCATTACCCTGATCATATAATATATTAAAAAAAATGTTTCTTTTATCTCGCATCATCAAAGTGAAAGGTGAAGAGATAAAGAATAATAAAAAAAAAGATAGAATTGAACAACCGTACAAGCATCTTTTACGGATTGCATACGGCTCTATAATGGAATTCGCTTTTTTACCTTACCTTATTATCTTACTTATATTCTTACTTATATTGAAGAAATATAAAATAAATAAATTATAGGGTAAATCAGACTTAGGTTGTTAAATGATCCAATAACCATCCTTGCTTTTGTAGTAATTCAAAAATACTATAAAAATACTATGATGGTTCCGTTGCTTTATATATTTATTTCATCTGTTATTTAGCAATCCCAAAGTTTCTTTTTTTTTTCAATAAAAAAACAAGATTTATTTTCATATTCTTTCATAACAATAAATATTGTTAAGATTAAGAGTCCCCTGGTGTGAAAACAAAAAGGTTTGTGACGCTGAAACAGGTCTTCCGATAGATTGTTTAAAATCGAAAATACCCTTTACCTCATACTACTCTTTCGATACATAATCTAAGGATAAAAAAATTCTCATATCGTATCGAATTCTAAGTGCCATGCTATTATTACTTAATATTCATATTTCATATAGTGCGAAGGCATAGTTTTCTTTTTTCTTTCAAATCAAATAAAAAACTCATTGGCGCCGAGCGTGAGGGAATGCTAGACGTTTGGTAATTTCCCCTCCGACAAGAATTAAGGATGCTACGGAAGCGCCGAATCCCATACATATTGTCTGTACATCTGGTCGCACAAATTGCATAGTATCATAAATAGCTACTCCGGGTCCTAGGTATCCGCCAGGACTATTTATAAATAAATAAAGATCTTTGGTATCATCCTCTATGCTGAGATATACCATAAGAGCAATAAGTTGATTCGAGATCGCGCTATCAACGATTTGGCCTAAAAAAAGTAATCGTTCTCGATAAAGTCGGTTGATTGGGATAAAATAGTATCCCTTAGAAACCGTACATGCACCTTTTGATGCATACGGTTCAACAAAAATCATGAAAACAAGGAATCAATGTGTAGATTCTATCTTTTTTTCCTAACAGGTTTTTAAAACTTATAAATTTGAAACTTCTAAAAAGGTACTTTTCTTTCGTTTTTCAAGAAAGATGGGTTTTGGCCTGTTTTGTTTATTTAAAAAAAAATGACTAAACTTATCTAACTAACTTCTCATTGATGTATTGTTTCATCGAGATACAATCTAAATCGCGATGTAATTTTCTTGTTCCAGATTGGGCTTCTTTAATTTTTTTAGGTTTATGCTCTACTCCGAGTAAAGATCCGCCCGATTTGTATTTGCACATATAGAACAAATTCCCCAATACCATGGCCTTTTGCTTTGCTACGACTTCTCTTTTTTTTTCATGTTTTCAAACAAATATTCAACGCATTCAGCATATTACTTGATTGATTAACAGTTTGAGATACTTTCTATTTATATCTTATATCGATTTTTAAATCTATATATAAATAAATAGAAATAACTAGAATAGTAAGTCGTAATCATAAATATATTTATTATCAATCGTTTTTCTTCCTAAACGGAGCCTGGATACTTCATTTGATTGGTCTAACCAAGCCAACCATAAATTATTCTAAATTGATAATATTAATCCGTAAACCCTCCCTAAAAATGTATCTAATTTCACTTCACGCTCCAAATTTTTGATAATTGAATCAATCTTTCTTGGGCGAAAGAGGGGGTATCTCGATCGGGAAAGAGAACGGGGAAATACCATATACCCAATATATCTGACAAGTCGCACTATATGTCAACCCAATATGAATCTTCCTCTCCCGGAATTCGAAAAGGTACTCTTGGAACACCAATAGGCATTAAATAAAAGAAAAATTAAGTACTATATCTCACTTTGATGTGAAAGCGTAACCGTGGGTTTAGTGGCCTAATACTATTAATTTTATATCCTATTTTAGCCATAGATTGACTAAGTTCATAAAAAAAGAAAACAAAATAAATAAAGAAAAATTTTTACAAATAACTCCTTTGGATGATGAACAAATATATAGACATTCACTCATATAAAATGGTATCAACCCCCTTACCATTGCATATTGGTACTTATCGGGTGTAGAATAGATCTGCTTCTTTTTGTTCCTCCGAACAAACTAATTTCATTATTACTAAAAGTAATTATTACGAAAAGAATTAAACCAATATTAACCCTTTCCCCCAGGGAATCCCCTAAAAAAGGGGGTCCATAGCATAGTTTTCTCCAATGCAATAAAGTTACATTGTGTCTATTTTTTGTTGATAAAGGGGTATTTCCATGGGTTTGCCTTGGTATCGTGTTCATACCGTCGTATTGAATGATCCGGGTCGTTTGATTTCTGTCCATATAATGCATACAGCGTTGGTTGCTGGTTGGGCCGGTTCGATGGCTCTATACGAATTAGCCGTTTTTGATCCCTCTGACCCTGTTCTTGATCCAATGTGGAGACAAGGTATGTTCGTTATACCCTTCATGACTCGTTTAGGAATAACGGATTCGTGGGGCGGTTGGAGTATCACAGGGGGGACTGTAACGAATCCGGGTATTTGGAGTTACGAAGGTGTGGCCGGGGCACATATTGTGTTTTCAGGCTTGTGTTTTTTGGCAGCTATCTGGCATTGGGTTTATTGGGATCTAGCAATATTTACTGATGAGCGTACAGGAAAACCCTCTTTAGATTTGCCTAAGATCTTTGGAATTCATTTATTTCTATCAGGGGTAGCTTGCTTTGGTTTTGGTGCATTTCATGTAACAGGATTGTATGGTCCTGGAATATGGGTGTCCGATCCTTATGGACTAACCGGACGGGTACAAGCCGTAAATCCAGCGTGGGGTGTGGAGGGTTTTGATCCCTTTGTTCCTGGAGGAATCGCTTCTCATCATATTGCAGCAGGGACCTTAGGCATATTGGCAGGTTTATTCCATCTTAGTGTTCGTCCACCCCAACGTCTATACAAAGGATTACGTATGGGAAATATTGAAACCGTGCTTTCCAGTAGTATTGCTGCTGTCTTTTTTGCAGCTTTCGTAGTTGCTGGAACTATGTGGTATGGTTCAGCAACTACCCCGATTGAATTGTTTGGTCCCACGCGCTATCAATGGGATCAAGGATACTTCCAACAAGAAATATATCGAAGAATTAGTTCTGGCTTAGCTGAAAATCAAAGTTTATCCGAAGCTTGGTCTAAAATTCCTGAGAAACTAGCTTTTTATGATTACATCGGCAATAATCCGGCCAAAGGTGGGTTATTCAGAGCGGGCTCAATGGACAACGGGGATGGAATAGCTGTTGGGTGGTTAGGACATCCTATCTTTAGAGATAAAGAGGGGCGTGAACTTTTTGTACGTCGTATGCCGACGTTTTTTGAAACATTTCCGGTTGTTTTGGTTGACGGAGACGGAATTGTTAGAGCCGATGTTCCTTTTAGAAGGGCAGAATCAAAATATAGTGTCGAGCAAGTAGGTGTAACTGTTGAGTTCTATGGCGGCGAACTGAACGGCGTCAGTTATAGCGATCCTGCTACTGTGAAAAAATATGCTAGACGGGCTCAATTGGGTGAAATTTTTGAATTAGACCGTGCTACTTTGAAATCCGATGGTGTTTTTCGTAGCAGTCCAAGGGGTTGGTTTACCTTTGGGCATGCTTCGTTTGCTTTGCTCTTCTTCTTCGGACACATTTGGCATGGTGCTAGAACCTTGTTTAGAGATGTTTTTGCAGGTATTGATCCAGATTTAGATGCTCAAGTGGAATTTGGAGCATTCCAAAAACTTGGAGATCCAACTACAAAAAGACAGGTAGTTTGATACAAGATTGTTTTGTTACTTTTTTATTTGACTATAGGGGTACCGGACAAACCTTGGTTTGACTTGCTGCTTTTTCTTTGACTTTTGTTCTTTACTTTATCCGGATCCGGATCCGGGAGACGGTCCCAAATAAACAGGTATGGAAGCTATAATTGTAAACCACGATCAAATCTATGGAAGCATTGGTTTATACATTCCTTTTAGTCTCAACTCTAGGAATCATTTTTTTCGCTATCTTTTTTCGCGAACCGCCTAAAGTTCCAACTAAAAAATAAAAAAGGTGAAATTCTTTTTCATTATCTCAATTAATATTAATTAAAAGTCATGATCCTCCCAATAGTGGGAGGATCATGACTTCAACTAGTCCCCGTGTTCTTCGAATGGATCTCTTAGTTGTTGAGAGGGTTGCCCAAACGCAGTATATAGGGCGTACCCAGTAAAACTTACAAGTAAACCAGATAAAAAGATGGCAACTAGAGTTGCTGTTTCCATTATTATAGAGTTTTAAGACATTATAGAGTTTTAAGACCGCAATGGATCTATGATAAGATCATTTATTTACAACGGAATGGTATACAAAGTCAACAGATCTTAATGAATATAAAATATTATGGCTACACAAACCGTTGAGGCTAGATCTGGTCGCCCCAAACGAACTAGTGCCGGGAGTTTATTGAAACCATTGAATTCCGAATATGGGAAAGTCGCTCCTGGTTGGGGAACTACTCCTTTGATGGGTCTCGCAATGGCTCTATTTGCAGTATTTCTATCTATTATTTTGGAGATTTATAATTCTTCCATTTTATTGGATGGAATTTCAATGAATTAGATTCACAAGAAGCATTAACTAGTTTTTTCAATACAAAGCATTTTTTTCTGATTTTTAGTGCATTTTAGTTTGGTAGTTCGACCGTGGAATTTCTTTTTTTCTGTATTTCCGGAATATGAGTGTGTGACTTGGTATAATTGATCCTATCGCGAGTACAGAGAAGGGCTCTGTCATCTTGATAGAGATGTTTTTACTTCGTCAGATATTAATTTTAGTATCTGGAGCACGGAGTATATGAAATAGATTACAAAGTATTAGAACTATGATTCATATTTAATAGTCAGACCTCGTGGCCGGATTCCCAAAAATTTCAAAGAGTTAGAAGTTGTAAATAGAAGGATTTTTATTCTTTCAAACTTCCGTTTATGCTTATTTTGATCAAACGACAAAAATTTATTTGGATTTTTATATCTAGTCATTGAATAAGTGATGATCCAACGGTTCTTACTCAGTGAATTTTTGGACTTAGTTTGAAAAGGTTTTATTAAATCATCGGGGTTCTAGTATGAATCTAAGGTTTTAATCGATTCATAAGGTCTTAACAAGAGAATTCCTATCAAAAAAAAACAGCAGTAAAGCCGCATTACAGATAAATAAAAAATAGGTAAATAGAAGATTCAAGAGGCCTATAATGATTAATATAGAAATGAACGAGCCGACTTGATTTTTTGGCATTATAACCACAAGGAATAGTTTTCGGGTTTTTATTCTTTCGTATCTTCAGAAAAAACGGAATCATAGAATCACGAAATGAAAAACTTTCTATTCCACACATC